AATGCATGAAAGTATCCTTGAGAAAGCATAGGATCTTCTGAAAAGAATTACAACACACTACTATAAGATGCTCTATTTTTACATAGAAATGTGTTCGCTCAAGAAAGACTCCAGAGGATGTTGATCGTAAATAAGAAGATTGTTTACGAATAAATAGGAATAAATATTCGCATTCATATACATAAGAATTATATAGGAACCAAAGGAATTTTTTCTTTCTTTTTGAAAAGGCGTAAATGAATTTCTTTGAAGTAACGAGACTATTCAAATTATGATATTCGTGGAAAAGAAATCGCAATAAATGCAAAGAAGGAACATCCTTGATCCAGCATTGAAGTACTTGAACCAAGATTTCCAGATGTATGGGATGAGGTATTAGTAGATCTGACACATAATTCAAATGTAAAAATTTGTCCTCTAAAAAGGGAAATATTGAATGAATAGATCGTAAATTCTGATATTTTAGTATTTTTTTTTCTTCAGAAGATTCAGAAAAAGATACTAATTGCGACGAGAATGGAATTTCCAGAATGACTCCAAAACCTTCTGATACCATTTGAGAAGAAAAATGAGAAGAAAAAAAATTCTTGTACTCCCAAAATTCTTTTTTGTTAGAATCATTAAACGAAGAAATAAAAAAATTCTGTTGATACATTTGAGTAATTAAACGTTTCACAAGTACTAAACTAGATTTCTTGTCATAACCAATAATTTCCACGGGTTCGTAAAAAATCAAACTATTGAAGTTATGATCATGAGCAAGTGAGTAAATATACTCCTGAAAGAGTAGCGGATATAGGAAGTTTTGTTGCCGAAATCCATAAATTTTGCCATTTACGTACATTTATACTGATGAAAACAAAAAAGGGAGTCGCTTCTTGTGTTATTGTTATTAAATGATAACATAGTGCAATATGGTCAGAACGGCGTATGTGTATTGTATATTATACGTAGTATATTCTTTATACTTTTATACTATACTAGTACTATAAATAACACTGTAGTATATTAGTGTATTATTAGTATATACAGTAATATACAGTATTACACTACAGTAATACAATTACATTACATTTTTTTTTAGATATCCTTTATTATAAAATTATATACTTTATTATTATTTTATATTTTATTTATTATATTATATTTATTTTAAGATATCTTTTATATTATTTTATATTATATTTATATTATATTATTATATAATTATATGTATATATACATATTTATTAAAACATATTTATTAAATATTTATTATTTATACATATATACATACTGTTATATTTATATTGATTGTGATGTAAATAATGTAATGGTAAAAAGGTTATATAGATTATATAAAAGTTAACAACAAATAAAGAATATATACCCCGGAGACAGAGAGCCCAATCAACAGATCTTTTTTCTTTCCCTTTCTATACAATCGGATTTATTGTTAATATAACTAGAATAACAATAAAAGAAATAAAGAAAATCTAAAATAACAAGAAGAAAAATAAGGAAAAGGTATAAAATCTTTTATTTTCACAACCCGATCGCTCTTTTGACCTTGGAATAAATTTTTTTTATCAGTATACTATTTCTTAGTACACATCTGTCTTAAATTTTAAATAAAGAATAATTAGGATTCAAGAAAAAAAAAAAGAATCAATGGTCCACTCACAATTAACAAGAGAACCTTTTCCCGCATCAGGCACTAATCTATTTTTAACGTCTAATTAGATCGGGTCTTCATTCAAATTAATTCAAATTAAGAAGATAAGCTCGTTACTTTTTCGTCTTACTCGAATTGGAGCCATAAGGCTCTATCCATTTATTCACTAGACCCAACTAGAATTCTTATGTTATATTATGAGTATTAAATTTTTTTATGATTATTTTATTTATTAAAATTATATTTCATATTTAACGACATGCTCTTTTTTCCATTCATTACCTTTCAGGATCAGTCGCGTTCTTATAAACTCTACCAATAGTCTTGACGAATTCCTTCCTTCATCCAAATGTGTAAAAGATCATAGTCGCACTTAAAAGCCGAGTACTCTACCGTTGAGTTAGCAACCCGGATCTATATGATGTGTAGATATGATCAAAATAAAATAATAAAAAAAAAAAATAAAAATCAATGGAATTGAACTGCACAACTACATCAAAACATGGAACTAGGAAGAAAACAAATCTAAACAACAAAATATCAATAGGATCCGATTCAAAAAACAAGAGATTCAAAATAGAATTGACAAATCACCAAAATTCTTCCAATTTTTTATTTAGTTAAAATCCATTTTGTATAAAGTATAAAATACGGAAGAGGAAATCCAGCAAACCCATCCATTTTACTAAAATGAAGGAAAATACTAATAGGGAGTGGAGATAAAAAGATCTATTTATCTACGAGATAATTATATCTGTTCGATACGCCATTGTCAATATGAATGGACTTTTTTTTTTATTTTTTTTTATAAATTTTTTATAAAAAATTAAATATTAATATTTAATAAATTAAATAAATAAATTTAAATAAATAAATAAAATAAAATATAAATATTAGTAATATAATAGTAATATAATTAATATTAATAATATTAATATAATATAATATATATTAATATAATATATAATTATATAATTATATAATAATAAATATAATATAATTAGAATTAAATAAAATATTGTATTGGATATTATTAGATATTGGATTAGCACAACACAAATGATAAATAAGAGATTTGAGCGTAAAAAATAAGGTAGATATAAAATATAGAAAACAAAATAAAAATATCAGATTTCCTTAATCAAAAAATAAATAAAAATAAATAAAGGTACAATACAAATACAAGAAAAAGGATTACCCCCCCCCTGTTGGGGGGGGTTACACAACAAGAAAAAAAGAAATAAAATAAACTAAATTAAGTAAGAATAAGATAAGATAGAACAAGAAAAGACCAAACTTTGAATAAAGAATTACACAAGGATAGGTACTAAGGATAGGTACTAGCTTTTTATATTCATGACTTTTATTCTGATCAAAATAAACTCTAAATTCTTTATTTAAAGAGTTCTGCCTTCCTTAAAATATTATGAACAGTTCCTGTGGGTTGAGCACCCTTTTCAAGGAAATATAGAATAGCAGGAACATTTAAATAAGTTTGATTATTTATCGGATCATAAAAACCCACTTTTCGAAGATCTCTTCCTTCTCTTCGGGATCGAACATCAATTGCAACGATTCGATAGATGGCTCATTGGGATAGATGTAGATAAAGGATGCCCCCCCTAGAAACGTATAGGAGGTTTTCGCCTCATACGGCTCAAGAAAAGATGATTCTAAATTCTATTCTATATACTATATATTCTATAATTATACTATTTATACTATACTATATTATATCTTTACAGATATCTTTACAGAAAAAAAAAATCTCAGTCGTACTCCTAACTCAAGTTGGATAGTTTTAAAAGAGTTCGAAAGGAAATCTTTATAATTTATTGAGCTGTCTCTAACTTCTTTTTTTGTCTACTTTAGGATCTATTTTTTTTTTTGCTCATTCTGATCCAATTGTTGAGACAAGTGAAAATAGTATTTACTTGTTCCGGAATTCGTTGTCTTTGCTTTACGACTTGTGAAATCTTTGGGTTTAGACATTACTTTGGTGATCCTTACTCCTTTTCAAAAAGGTAGCAACATACCTTTTTTTTATATGGAAAAAAGAACAATCATACGAAAGATTGATTTCTTTGTGATACACTTTTGATCAAAACAGTTTTTAAATTTCGACAAATTTGACTTTTTTTTTATTTCAAACTTGTTAAAATTTTAACCTCTACATTTATATATTCTATTGATGATCTATTTACAAAGTTGGTCTAACTTATTGATTGTCACTAACCCTAGATTATTCTCCCGATAAATAAATCAATCGTTTTTACTCGAGCTCCACCATATGCTATACCATTAGTCTTTTTATTTACCAACCTAAGGCAAATGAAATTAGGTTCCTAGCAGGACAAACTATGTCGAGACAAGAGCATCTTCATTCCTATAGAAAATGATGGATGGCAAAATCCACAGTCAATCATGTCCTTCAAGTCGCACGTTGCTTTCTACCACATCGTTTCAAACGAAGTTTTACCATAACATCCCTCTCCCTTGATTTTTATTTTGAAGCGTATGCAATTGATTCAATATGGAATCATGAATAGTCATTGGCTGAACCGATATATAATAATTTACACTTACCTATCCATAGATAGATAAGTTTTTGTCCGAAAAGGATTTCACTTAAATTAACCCCATATTTTATCATATGAAGAAAATCACATGAAAAAAAATCTTTTATTTTTACTTTTATTCAAATATTCAAATGAAAAAGAAATCCCCATGAATGGCTAAAGATTTTCAGCTACTTAAACTAATCATAAAAACTATAACTATAGTAACTTTATACTAAACTAAATATTTCATTTCAATATTCAATAAAAAATATTAAATTAAATATTTTAATATTTTTTGAATGAAAAGAAAGATATGATTCTAAGAATCATTATTAAATTTCAGAATAAAGGAATAGAGAAGAATCCCTCGTTTATGATGAATAACGACCTGGGACGGAAGGATTCGAACCTCCGAGTAACGGGACCAAAACCCGTTGCCTTACCGCTTGGCCACGCCCCATTTTTATTTTTTTTCTAAGAAAACCTAAACTCAATATTGATTATTCGTCAATAACCAACCAAAATAAATATAGGGACATGTTGTCCCTAGGATTCAACACATGTAGATATAGAATAAAAAAGATTCATTGATCATTACATAAAATTCAATTAAGATATTGTATGAAAGTCGAATTCCTTATATTCTAAGTATTTTAATTTAACTTGATTGTAGAATGTAAGGAAGTATTTTTGATTGAGGAGAGGTAAAAGAAAAAGAAGAATTTTTTTTATCTTTTATCCACCTTTTTTATTTTTATCTCATAAAAACAACTCAATCAAATCTGATAATTTATTATCATTTCAATTTCATTTTAAAGACCAAGAAAAAAATGTTTGTTATGTTTAATACTTTTAGTTTAATCTGTATCTGTCTTAATTCTAACCTTTATTCGAGTAGTTTTTTCTTCGCCAAATTACCCGAGGCTTATGCCTTTTTCAATCCAATCGTAGACGTTATGCCAGTTATCCCTGTACTCTTCTTTCTCTTAGCCTTTGTTTGGCAAGCTGCCGTAAGTTTTCGATAAAAAATGAATCTCTATTCAATTTATATTCGTGATTTCTTCGATAAAAAAAAATGATATTTTGATTAAAAAAATAAATAAGATCGGATAAGTCTGACATTAGGAACCCTCGATTAAAAAAGCTAAATTCTGGTATTTTATATTGATATATTGAATTGAATTTTAAATTTTAATAAGGGAGCGATGATTTTTGATCAGCTTATTTCTTCCTTTGTTCTAACCTTCTCTTTCTAAGATCCCATACAATATCTAATTATAGATATGACAATAAATTTTTGTTAACGAAAAAATCCGAATCTTATTACATTAGTATTACATTAGAAAGAAATTTGTGAAAATGAATTTTAAAAACTTACTTTTTTAATCTTTAGAGTGCCATATCAAAATAATGTAAATATATTAATGTATAGCGTGTGTCGTAAAATAGGTGATCTATTTCCTTTTTAAAATAAATGATATTATTTATCTTGGAGATTGTGTAATGCTTACTCTTAAACTCTTCGTTTACACAGTAGTAATATTCTTTGTTTCTCTCTTCATCTTCGGATTCTTATCTAATGATCCGGGGCGTAATCCTGGGCGCGAGGAATAAAAAAAGAGATGAGATTCGTTTTTAGTTTTTCATAGGTAAATCTATCAATAAATGGAATAGATACTAGATAAAGAAAGATAAAAATTTCATAAAAATAAAATAAAATTAATAATAAAAAATTCTTCAAAATTATAAAAATTAAAGTGATCGGGTGGGTCGGAGAGAGGGGGATTCGAACCCCCGGTGCGAAAAATTCGTACAACGGATTAGCAATCCGACGCTTTAGTCCACTCAGCCACCTCTCCCCATTCAAAAATTCAAGTTTATCGTGTGATGTGACACGTGAAGCCAAGATTGAGAAAAATTTGTATTTTCCTTCTTTTTTATTAATTATAAGATTAAGTAATCTAAAAAAAAAAAAAAGTAATGTAATCATTGTATATAAGAATATAATTAAGAATATAATAAGAATATATACTTCACTTCTTTCATTTTAAATGAAATTCGAACAATAACAATAGATAAAAATCTAATAACTAAAATATAGAAAAAGTGTAATAAAAACACATAAAAAAATGGATATGGATAAAGTGTCAGATATCCACGAATTTGATCAGTAATTAAATTTTTATAATGAGTCGAAACAGATTTCTACATATAGAAAGAATACTTTATTTCTTATTTCTTTGATTTTGTACAAAGGGTTCGTTTACCCGGCCTGGTTAAGTACTGGCCGGGCCAGTACTTCTTTTGTTCCAACGAACAAAACAATTTTTGTTTTTATATTAAATCAAAATTCTTATCGAAACAAGAAGAGATATTTTGATTCCCATTATTAGTTATTAGAAATAGTGTTAGATTCTAATATATAGATTTATATAGATTATCTTAGAAATTATCTAAATTATCTATAATCCAGTAAATTATCTTAAATTCTCTATAATCCAGGTTAATGTTAATATATATTAATATTATTAAAATATATATTAATATTATTAATTTTAATTTATATTTATTAATATTATTAATATTTATTATCTTAATCTTATTTCTATATACTATATATATTTATATCTATTTCTACATACTATATATTTTTATATTATTTATATTATAATTTATATTATATATAATATATTATAAATTAATATATTATAAATATAAAAATTATAAATATAAAATATAATTTGATTTTATTTTCTTTCAAGCCCGCGTCAGAACAAAATACATGTCAATGCTGGAATTTTAATGATTCTGATGCTATCTTTATCTTGACTGTGTCTCATTACTTTTTTGTCCAAATAGTGTTGGACAAATGGTCCATTCATATCCAATAATGAATATGTAGCGGGTATAGTTTAGTGGTAAAAGTGTGATTCGTTCTATTAACAACTTCAATAGTTAAGCGGTCTTTCCATTTTTTATTTTTCATATTCAGATCAAAAACTTTATTTCTTAAAAAGATTTAATCCTTTATCACCCAATATTTTATTTGAGGAAATAAAATACATTCTCACGATTTCTATCCAAAAGTCAATCAGAATTGGAATAAAAAAAATTGGATTATGAAGTCGAGAAGCATAATTTTTTTGATTGGATCAATTCTTTCAATTGAATGAGTATGAATAAAGGGTCTATGGATGATAGTAGAAAACTTTCAATCGTAACTAAATCTTCAATTTTTGTGCTGAACTGGAAAAGGGAGATTGAAGCCAAATAGCTAGAAAACGA